GTAAAGCATACCGCCAGCGTTCATCCTGAGCCAGGATCAAACTCTTCGTAGGATCTCCTTGTTCTTTCTCCGCCCCTACTTAGTTAGGACCTTTGCGGGTATTTACCCACTAAGTTTAGTAGCAGGGTGTGGAATGGACTCCACGAAATAAACATTATCACGAAGTAGCATACTTTGTCAAGTTCAACGTTTTTTTGTTGAAATCTAAACAAACAGTTAAAAATTTTAAAATACTATAAAATTGTCTTTATCAATCAAAAAATATTTAGATACTGGATTATATTATTCTTTTTAGTATAATTATTGTGGTATAAAATGAAAAAAAAAAGATTTTTTAATCTTAGGAGATTGAGTATGAAATATGTTTATAAAAAAATTACGGGCTTAGATTGTTCTTCTTATTTGTTTGAAAAAGAAATTTTTTCTTATAAAGGAGAACGGTCTGAGCAATCTAACGTAAAAACTGGAAAACCTAGTTCTCTTAATGAACCTATGACTAAGGAAGAAGCAGAACTTTTTGAGGAAGAATCCAAAATAATTGATGAGAGGCAAGCCGATTTTGCAATAACAATGAGAGGTCAAATTGTAGTTACAGCTGGAACTATTTCTCGCATAGTAGCTGAATGGACTGGATTACCTTTAACAAATTTTAGTCAAGATGACAAAGATCGCTTCCGTGGTCTTGGCCCTGAACTAGCAAGTAGTATTATTGGTCAACCTCGTGCTGTTCAGGTGATTTCAAAATCTCTTCTTCGTTATGCAGCAGGTATGAGAAACCCAGATCGACCTATTGGTAGTTTTTTATTAATTGGTCCTACTGGAGTTGGAAAAACTGCTTTAACAAAAAAAATAGCGGAATATCTTTTTGGTTCACAAAAATCACTTATCCGGTTAGATATGTCAGAATATATGGAAAAGCATACAGTTTCCAGATTAATTGGCTCACCACCAGGTTATGTGGGTTACGAAGAGGGTGGACAGCTTACAGATGCTGTATTGACAAATCCATACTCTATTGTTTTATTTGATGAAATGGAAAAGGCACACCCAGATGTTTTTAACTTATTACTTCAAATTCTAGATGATGGTATACTATCTGATAGTAACGGTAGAGTGGTATCCTTTGCGAACACAATTATCTTTTTAACATCAAATATGGGAGCTGATACTATTTTGACGTTCTGTGACAATCACCCTTCTCGAAGCGATGAGGATGAGAGTGAACTTAAAAAAGAATTAATGCCCATTTTAGAAACTCGATTTCGTCCAGAATTCCTAAATCGATTAGATGAAATTGTTGTTTTCTATCCATTAAATCAAGAAGCTATTAATGATATTGCTTTCATTATGCTTCAAAATGTAGATGACCGACTTGCAGAAAAAGGATATTCTTTTTTAATTACTAGTAGGTTACTGAGTATAATACGACGCGAAGGTTTTAATCCAGCCTACGGTGCTCGACCACTACGTCGAACCATTACAAAATGGGTTGAAGATCCTATTTCTGAAACATTGTTAGTAGGCAGTCCAAAACTAGAATCAGGTTGTACCATTTTAGTTGATGTTGATAATGCTAGAGATCCAAAAGCAACTCAGGTTGTAATATTGAACCCGAATGATGTTAAATTTATTCGTGATCCGAATGTTCTTGAAAATATAAAAAGGATTAAAAAAGAACGAGAAGAAAAAAAAGCAAAAGCAAAAGTAGAAACAGAGACAGAAACAGAAAAAAAACCAAAGGCAGACAAAAAATCATTATCAAAACCTTCAAAAAAAACTGGTCCTAACTACTAATCCTAAATCTTTATCGTTTTTCTTGGTTTTCCCTTTCATACCGAAGTTTGAAGTCTATAATAGATATGATAAGACCCTTCCTTCCTTTTTCTCTTTTCGCAGCTTTTTTACCATTAGTTCCGGCTTTAGCAATTGAGCTTGATGAAGCTACTCGTACAGTTCGCTCAAATGCACAAGGTGCTCAAGTTACCTTAACACCAGAGCAAGTTAAACGTGGTAAAAGGCTATTTAACGCTTCATGTGGACAATGTCACGTTGGTGGATTAACAAAAACAAATCCAAACGTTGGTCTAGATTTAGAATCATTAAGTTTAGCAACTCCAGCACGCGACAATATTGAAGCTTTGGTAAACTATATGAAAAACCCTACGACTTACGATGGTTTAGAATCTATCGCTGAGATTCATCCTAGTATTAAAAGTGCGGACATTTTTCCAAAAATGCGCTCTTTAAGCGAAGATGACTTAGAAACTATTGCAGGTCACATCCTTATGCAACCAAAGATCTCTTCCGAGAAGTGGGGGGGAGGAAAAATTTATTACTAATAGTCTAATAGAAGGCCAATCTCAACCTTCAGGAGAAATCATGAACTCAGAGAATCTAAAACGTATTTTGTTGAGTGTTATTCTTTCTAGCCTTGCTCCTAGTTTTGCAATGGCAGCCGATATTGAAAATGGTGAACGAATTTTTAGTGCAAACTGTTCAGCTTGCCATGCAGGGGGAAACAATGTTATTATTCCTGAAAAGACATTAAAGAAAGATGTCCTTGAAGCAAATGGCATGAACAGTGTTAATGCTATTACTTATCAAGTAACTAATGGGAAAAACGCTATGCCTGCTTTTGGTGGCCGTCTAGACGATAGCGATATTGAAGACGTAGCAAATTATGTCTTATCACAATCTGAAAAAGGCTGGGATTAATCTCTCTTAATCATCAACACAATTTATTATGGATTGGAAAACTCCCTCCCGATTAACGGGCGCCGGATGGAGTGTTTTCGATCCTGAAGGCAGGCTAACTCCTTCATTCTCATCCAAATTCATTATTATTAACTTCTCATGACGCAAACCCCATTACAATCTCCTCTTGTCGACTTTAATGTAGTTGACACAAATTTTGAGAAGTGGGCAAAACCAGGACAGTTTTCACGTACTCTTTCGAAAGGTCCAAAAACAACCACTTGGATATGGAATCTCCATGCGGATGCTCACGATTTTGATACCCAAACAAGCTCTCTACAAGATGTTTCGCGTAAAATCTTTGGAGCACACTTTGGCCAACTAGCTGTAATATTCTTGTGGCTAAGTGGTATGTATTTTCACGGAGCTTACTTTTCAAACTATCTTGGATGGTTAAGTAATCCAACTGGTGTTAAACCAAGTGCACAAGTTGTTTGGCCTATTGTTGGACAAGAAATCTTAAATGCTGACGTGGGAGGAAACTTCCAAGGTGTACAAATTACATCAGGATTCTTCCAACTTTGGCGTGCAGAAGGTATTACGAGTGAAGTTGAACTTTATGCTACTGCTATTGGTGGGTTAGTAGCTTCTTTATTAATGCTAATTGGTGGATGGTTCCACTTCCACAAAGCAGCTCCAAAATTAGAATGGTTCCAAAATGCCGAATCAATGTTAAACCATCACTTGGCTGGTTTGCTTGGTTTAGGATCACTTGCTTGGGCTGGACATCAAATTCACGTATCTTTACCAATTAATAAATTATTAGATTTAGGTGTAAGTCCTGAGGAAATTCCACTTCCTTATGAATTTATAACCAATCGTGAGTTGATTGCACAAATCTATCCAAGCTTTGCAAAAGGATTACTTCCATTTTTCACGTTACAATGGGGTGAATATTCTGACTTTTTAACATTTAAAGGTGGCTTAAACCCTGTAACGGGCGGATTGTGGTTAACAGATACAGCTCACCATCACCTTGCAATTGCAGTATTATTTATCGTTGCTGGTCATATGTACCAAACTAACTGGTCACTTGGTCACCGCATAAAAACAATTCTTGAAGCACACAAAGGTCCATTTACAGGTGAAGGTCATAAAGGACTTTATGAAATTCTAACAACTTCATGGCATGCTCAATTAGCAATTAACCTTGCTTTATTTGGGTCATTGAGTATTGTTGTTGCACATCACATGTATTCAATGCCACCATATCCATACTTGGCTATTGATTACGCTACTCAATTATCTCTATTTACGCATCATGTCTGGATAGGTGGGTTCTGTATTTGTGGTGCAGCAGCACACGCGGCAATTTTCTTTGTACGTGATTATAACCCTTCAAACAATTACAATACGCTAATTGAACGAGTACTGCGTCACCGTGATGCAATTATTTCACATTTAAACTGGGTATGTATTTTCCTTGGTTGTCATTCATTTGGTTTATATATCCATAATGATACAATGAGAGCATTAGGTAGAAGCCAAGATATGTTCTCTGATCGAGCTATTGTTTTAAAACCTATTTTCGCTGATTTCATTCAGCATGTCCAAACAGTTGTACCATCAATTACTGCACCAAATGCACTAACAACTGCTAGTTATGCTTTTGGAGGAGATACAATTACAATTGGATCAAAAATTGCTCTTGCACCTATTCCTTTAGGAACAGCTGATTTCTTAGTACACCATATTCATGCATTTACTATTCATGTAACTGTATTAATCTTATTAAAAGGTGTTTTATTTGCTAGAAACTCGAGATTAATTCCGGATAAAGCAACTCTAGGATTTAGATTCCCTTGTGATGGTCCTGGACGCGGTGGTACCTGTCAAGTATCAAGTTGGGACCACGTTTTCCTTGGTCTATTCTGGATGTACAATTCTCTTTCAGTAGTACTTTTCCACTTCAGTTGGAAAATGCAATCTGATGTATGGGGAACAATATCACCAACAGGAGCAGTGTCTCATATAACTGGTGGAAACTTTGCTCAAAGTGCCATTACTATCAACGGATGGTTACGTGATTTCCTTTGGTCTCAAGCAGCACAAGTTGTTCAATCGTACGGATCTCCACTATCTGCATATGGATTAATCTTCCTAGCTGCGCACTTCATTTGGGCATTTAGTTTAATGTTCCTTTTCAGTGGTCGTGGTTACTGGCAAGAACTTATTGAATCAATTGTTTGGGCCCACAATAAAGTAAAAGTAGCACCCGCAATCCAACCACGTGCATTAAGTATTACACAAGGTCGTGCTGTAGGTTTAGCTCATTATCTTTTAGGTGGTATTGGAACAACGTGGTCATTCTTCGAAGCACGTATTATTTCAGTAGGCTAAGGATAAATAAAGAAAATATGGTTTATAAATTTCCTAAATTTAGTCAAGCTCTAGCAGAAGATCCATCTACACGGAGAATCTGGTATGGGATTGCAACAGCTCACGATTTTGAGAGTCATGATGCGATGACAGAATCCAAACTGTACCAACGTATTTTTGCGTCACATTTTGGCCACATCGCAATCATCTTCCTTTGGACTGCAGGCAACTTATTCCATGTTGCGTGGCAAGGAAACTTTGAGACTTGGATCTTAAACCCACTTAAAGTTAAACCTATCGCTCATGCTATTTGGGATCCACATTTTGGTGAAGTAGCATATAAAGCTTTCCTAAAAACAAATGCTCCTGCAAATATAGCACTTTCAGGTGTATATGAATGGTGGTATACAATTGGATTAAGATCAAACAATGAACTTTATGCAGGTTCGCTTTTCTTAATTATTTTAGCTGGAGTTTTCTTATTTGCAGGATGGTTACATTTGCAACCATCATTTAAACCAAGTTTATACTGGTTTAAAGCTAACGAATACAGATTAAACCACCACTTATCGGGTCTTTTTGGTTTAAGTTCTTTAGCTTGGACAGGACATTTAGTTCATGTGGCAATTCCAGAAGCACGTGGAACACACGTTGGTTGGGATAACTTTTTAACAACTCCTCCACATCCAGCTGGTTTAACTCCATTGTTTAGCGGTGACTGGAAAGTTTATACTCAAAATCCAGATTCTGCGTCACATATTTTTGGATCAGCAGACGGTGCAGGAACAGCAATTTTAACATTCCTTGGTGGTTTCCATCCTCAAACAAAATCACTATGGTTAACAGATATAGCTCACCACCATTTAGCTATAGCTGTATTATTCATTGTTGCTGGCCACATGTATCGTACTAATTGGTTAATGGGACACAACATGAAAGCTATTTTAGAAGCACATCGTCCACCTACAGGAAGATTAGGTGCTGGTCATGTTGGTTTATATGAAACTATTACAAACTCTCTTCATTTCCAATTAGGGTTAGCATTAGCTTGTTTAGGTGTTGCTACTTCTCTGACTGCGCAGCATATTTATGCGTTATCTCCTTACGCATTTTTATCTAAAAATTATGCAACTCAAGCTGCTTTATATACACATCACCAGTATATCGCAGGTTTCTTAATGGTTGGTGCATTTGCTCATGGTGCAATATTCTTTGTAAGAGACTATGATCCTGCCGTTAATACCAGAAATGGTGAGAAAAATGTACTAGCAAGAATGTTAGAACATAAAGAAGCTATCATTTCTCACTTAAGTTGGGTAAGTTTATTCTTAGGATTCCATACATTAGGCTTATACGTGCATAATGATGCTGTAGTTGCCTTTGGACAACCTGAAAAACAAATCTTAGTAGAGCCCCTTTTTGCAGAATGGATTCAAGCTTCATCTGGAAAAACATTTTATAACTTTGATTTACTATTATCATCACAAACAAGTAGTGCTACGATTGCCGGAAGTCAATTATGGTTACCGGGTTGGTTAAATGCTATTAATGATGATTCTAATTCATTATTCTTAACAATTGGACCTGGTGATTTCTTAGTTCACCATGCAATTGCATTAGGTTTACATGTAACAACATTAATCCTAGTAAAAGGTGCTTTAGATGCTCGTGGCTCTAAACTAATGCCTGATAAAAAAGATTTTGGATACAGTTTCCCTTGTGATGGTCCTGGACGTGGTGGTACTTGTGATATCTCAGCATGGGATGCTTTTTACCTTGCAATGTTCTGGATGCTAAATACTATAGGTTGGGTAACATTCTACTGGCACTGGAAACATCTTACTTTATGGCAAGGTAACCAATCTCAGTTTAATGAGTCATCAACTTATTTAATGGGATGGTTCCGCGATTACTTATGGTTAAATTCATCTCCGTTAATTAATGGTTACAATCCATTAGGTATGAACTCACTATCAGTTTGGGCATGGATGTTCTTGTTTGGACATTTAGTATGGGCAACAGGCTTCATGTTCCTAATTTCTTGGCGTGGTTATTGGCAAGAGCTAATCGAAACTTTAGTTTGGGCTCATGAACGAACTCCGCTTGCAAATTTAATACGTTGGAAAGATAAGCCAGTCGCATTATCAATTGTTCAAGCTCGTTTAGTAGGTCTAGCACACTTCTCAGTTGGTTATATCTTAACTTATGCAGCATTTGTAATTGCATCAACGTTAGGAAAATTGGGATAATATAAAATTTATAGTTTGATGGGATTTATCCCATCAAACCAATTTATTAACTTGTTCAAGAGGACATTAATTATGGCAAAACAAAGCGTTATAAAAAGACAATTAAAAAGAGAACTTTTGACAGAAAAATATGCTGACATTCGAAAATCATTAAAAATCGAACTGAAAACAGCAGACTCTTTTGCAAAAAAACTAGTTATTCATACTAAATTGCAAAAATTACCAAGAGATAGTGCTCGCGTTAGATTAAAAAACAGATGTTGGAAAACAGGACGTGCCCGATCTGTATTCCGCGATTTTGGTTTATGTCGACACATGGTAAGACAAATGGCTAATGAAGGACTTTTACCAGGTGTTATTAAATCTAGTTGGTAATTAATCCTTCATTAGCATATTTCGCACTATAAATTTAATTTTATTAATTTAAAAGGTTTGTTCAAAAACTAAAACCCTTAATCCTAAACCTGTCCACGACGATATTGGAAGTATGCAGAGACAAACAAACCGATCATCGAAACTGTAACTAATCCTAATACAATACCGAACAAAAGTGGTTCAATCATAAAATTTTTTAAGAAATTAGAAAATATTTAAGATACTTATCTAAATCCTACAGCAGCTTGCCAAACAAAAGCTAAAAGTAAGAAAAGTACTGGGATTACTGGAAGAATATCAACAATTGGACTGAAAATTGCAAAAGCTTCTGGTAATTTAGCTAATAAAACTTCTGTCATGAAAAAAGATAGGGTTATAAAACTGAAATTTTAAAACGAATTTGTTTACGTCACTTGTATTTTAACTTAATTATAATTTAACTCAAAATACAGATAAGTAAACAATTTAGACGGATATTCTGCTTCCTTAATCATAATTTCGTGTATGATTAGCAATGGCGCACGGATTATTATACAATACTTTCGGTTACACAGGAGAAATACGTATGGTTACGTTAGTTCAATCTCTTACACTGCTTTTTGTTGTGTTTTCTCTTTTCCTTATCATCCTTATACCTGTTTCATTTGCAACAAGCGACCAAGGTGGAAATTCTAAGGGAACAATTGTAGGTTTAGGAGCACTTTGGGGAAGTTTATTAGTAGCTACAGGTATTGCAAGTTCATTTGTTTAAAGCTGATGAAGGGAATTGAACCCCCAACCTACTGATTACAAGTCAGTTGCTCTACCAATTGAGCTACATCAGCCAATGTTATTGTTAGACTTTAAAATTTTATAAGAATCGACATTTAAAAAAGATTTGATATTATGCGGATGGAGAGACTCGAACTCTCATGGGGTGAACCACTGGATTCTAAGTCCAGCGCGGCTACCAGTTTCGCCACATCCGCAGTATCAACCTTTTTTAAAGATTCTTAACTCGAACCTTTAAGAGTTTCTACCTCTTAAGGAAAACAAATCTTGTTTTTTAATAATAAAAAAATTTCTAAAAAATAAGTAGGTATCTTTACAACACGTCGAAAAAGTTGTATACTTGCTGACAGTATTTAGATAGAAAAATACATTATATGGCAGTACCTAAAAAACGAAAATCACGTTCTAAAACAAAGTCACATAGAGCCAATTGGCTTCATAAGGCTTCTATTGCCTCGAAACGGGCTTGGTCATTAGCACAATCAATTGCAACAAACAATTCAAATAGTTATATAGTTGAAACAAATAATAAAAGTGAATAATTTTTATTAAGTCACATTAGTTGATATTGTTGAATCGGGATGACAGGATTTGAACCTGTGGCATTCTGCTCCCAAAGCAGACGCGCTACCAAACTGCGCTACATCCCGTTTTTGCTTTTTTATTGATAGAAGAGTTTATCAGTAAAACACAAATAAAACAATAATTTTATTTGTGTTTTACTGATAAAATTTAAGTATTATTTTTCCCAAGTTCTTATGAAGTGTAAATAATCTACAATTTCTAAAACGTAGTTGAATGGTACACGTTCATTTACTCGAATCCCTGTTGTTTTTTCTAAAGCAATTGCAATTTCTACCAAATCTAATGAATCACCACCTAAATCTGCTGCTATCTTTGAGCTTGATGTAAACTGGGATCTTGATACAGATAATTTTTCTGTTAATATATGCTTAGTTAACAGTCGAGCATCTCTCCAACTATTATTCAAACTTTCTACATCGGATAATACTGTTGGGAATCTAAGTTCTGACATTTAAATTTCTCCTTTCTAAATTTATTCTTAAAATCAACTAACTCTATAGAGTTGTCAATTTTAAACCGCAAAATTTTTGTTACCAAAAATAAAAAACAATTTTTATAAACGACCATCTTCTATTTTATAATTTTCTTAAATTTTGTCTAGTTCTTAAATATTTTATCGATAGTAGAATCAATAAACACAAAATTAGGGTAGGTAGCTTAATGGATAAAGTACTGGTCTCCGACACCAGTGATTGAGGGTTCAAATCCCTCCTTACCCTAAGGGGCTGTTTTTGGTTTCGACGGTTGCAAAAGCAATTACTCTTAGATTTGAAAAAATTTTTTAAAATTAAAAAAATTAAAATAACTCAAGCAGTTTTTGCATAAATTTCAGAGATAACTTTTAAACCTTTTATTTATAAATTCAAATAAAAAATATATTTTGTTATAATATAACATCGCACACTTTTAAAATTGAAATTATGTATTAACTTTTTTTTTAAAAGTATTTAATTCTCAATAATACAAATTAGTAGTAATATAGAAATACGAACTTTAAAATCTAACTTAATAATGCAATCGCATGTAGGTTCAAATCCTACCAGCTCCATATATTATTTGCATCTGTGGCCGAGTGGTTGAAGGCATCGGACTCATAATCCGTCTTCTATATAGAACGTCGCTGGTTCGAACCCAGCCGGATGCATATCTTCTTCTTACCAACAAATTTTTTTCTACGATTTTATGGTTAAATCTTTTATTAAAGCGTTATTAGTTTTTGGTTTGCCTATAGCAATAACACCTACAATTGCTAAAGCTGAAATTGCGGGTCTGACTGATTGTGCTCAATCAGAGGTCTTTCAAAAACGATTAGCTAAAACCGTTAAAAAGTTAGAAGGCCGTTTAAAAAAATATGATGAAGCATCTGCTCCACGTCTTGCAATTCAACAGCAAATTGAACAAACAAAAAAACGTTTTGAAAGATATAGTTCATCAAATATATTATGCGGTAATGATGGTTTACCACATTTAATTACTGATGGACGCTGGAGCCATGCTGCAGAATTCATTCTCCCAAGTATTATCTTCCTATATATTACAGGTTGGATTGGCTGGGTTGGAAGAAAATATTTGCAACTAGTTAGTAAAACATCAAACCCAACTGAAAAAGAAATTATTATTGATGTACCTCTTGCTGCTTCAGTTATGACTACAGGTTTTGCTTGGCCCGTAACAGCATGGAATGAATTTGCAAAAGGTGAGTTACTAGCATCGGACGATTCTATTACAGTTTCACCTCGCTAATCTACTATTTCTTATTCCACACTTTATTTATTTTTAATAAGGAAATTTTAAAATTATGACACCTTCACTTTATTCATTCCTTAATAGCCTTGTTTTAGGTACACTATTTGTAATTGTTCCTATTGGTATAGCTGTTATTGCAGTAAGCAAATCAGATCAAGTTACACGTGTTAAAGTTTAAGTTTTTTAAAACTTAGTTATGATAAATATTATTTTTGAACCCAATATCTTACTAGCGTTTTTCGTTTCTTTTGGTATGTTATTTTTGTACTTCCTACGCATTGTTAGACCCGAGATTGCACGTGACCAAGATATCTTTTTTGCAACACTTGGATTACTATACAGCTCAATCTTAATAATTCATGGTTGGCGATTAGATCCAATATTATTATTTAGTCAAGTACTTCTTGCTTCAATTTTACTTCCAACTTGTTGGGAGAATATTCGTTTAAGATTGATATCATATCTTTTCTTTAACTCACGATTGCCAAATCAATCAGACTAACATTATCTAGCCTTGTGAGAAAACTGTTGTTAAAAGTCTTAATAATTATTTATAGAATCAGTTAACACTTATGAAATTAGCTTATTGGATGTACGCTGGACCCGCTCATATTGGAACATTACGAATTGCAACTTCGTTTCGTGATATTCATGCTATTATGCATGCACCTTTAGGTGACGATTATTTCAATGTAATGAGATCCATGCTTGAGAGAAAACGTGATTTTACACCTGTCACAGCAAGCGTTGTTGATCGACATGTTTTAGCACGCGGTTCACAGGAAAAAGTAATTCATAATATTCACAGAAAGGATAAAGAAGAAAACCCATCACTTATCCTTTTAACTCCAACTTGTACTTCAAGTATATTACAAGAAGATTTACAAAATTTTGTAAATCGAGCGTCGCAAGATTGTAATGCTGATGTTATTCTTGCTGATGTAAATCATTATCGAGTTAATGAAATGCAAGCAGCTGATAAAACTTTAGAGCAAATCATTAGATTCTATATACAAAAAGCAAAAAAAGATAATTCTCTAAAACTAGATAAAACACCCTTGCCATCCGTAAATCTTATTGGTCCTTGCAATCTATCATTTCATCACCAACATGATTTAGCAGAGCTTCGTCGTCTCTTACAAGATCTTAATATTTCTATTAATGAAATAATACCTGAAGGTGCGAGTGTAAACAATATCCAGAATTTGTCAAAAGCTTGGGTAAACATAGTCCCATACAGAGAAATTGGACGTGGTGCTGCTGATTTTTTATTCCAAGAATTTAATATACCATACACAACTATTTCACCAATTGGTGTAGTAGAAACAAGTCGATTTATTAGACAACTAGAGCAATTAATTGTTCAACAAGGCTACCCATGTGATTTTACAAAATATATAGAAATTCAAACGCGATTTGTTTCACAATCTGCCTGGTTTTCAAGATCGATAGATTGTCAAAACTTAGCAGGAAAAACCGCTGTTGTATTCGGTGATGCTACTCATGCAGCTGCTTTAACAAAAATTCTCGTAAAAGAGATGGGTGTTGAAGTTTTATTAGCTGGAACATATTGCAAAGGAGAAGAAGAATGGTTTAAAGAAGAAGTTGGGAATTATACAAAACAACTATTATTTACGGATGATCATCATTTAGTAGGCGATTTAATTGCAAAGTTAGAACCTTCTGCAATTTTTGGAACACAAATGGAACGACATATTGGCAAACGCTTAAATATTCCTTGTGGAGTAATTTCTGCCCCTGTTCACATTCAAAATTTCCCTTTAAGTTATAGACCATTTATGGGATATGAAGGGAGCAACCAAATCGCTGACTTAATCTATAACTCATTTACTTTAGGAATGGAAGACCATCTATTAGAGTTATTTGGTGGACACGATACAAAAGATATCATAGCTACTAGTCTATCTTTAGGTAATTCTATTGAGTGGGATGAAAATGCAAATGAGGAACTCCGAAAAATACCTGGTTTTGTAAGAGGTAAAGTTAAACGTAACGTTGAAAAATTTGCTAAAACAAACAGATTAAAAAAGATTACAATAGAAGTAATGTATGCTGCTAAACAACAAGAAAGTAGCAATTTATAAACTGTTGTTTTAATATGAATGCTTCAAACCAATCAAATTCTAGTGCTCGTCGGTCGCGATTTTATAAAAAATTGAAACGGAAAGTTTTCTATTCGAATGAATTAAAAAAAGCTTTGTTAATCTCTTATTACGAAGCGAAAACTTATAAAACATTTGTTGATCTAGATTTATTTCTTTATGGTATTATTTCACAACCAGAATCGTTAGCAAGTAGAATTTTATCTTTAACTGCTTCAAGATTTCGTAACAATAGTTTAACCTCAAAAGTTATTAGTAGTAGATTTCAAAAAAAGAATCAAAAATATTTTAGACAAAAATTGTTAGACGACAAATATAACAAGTTTTCAGCTGAGTTATTAAACGAAAATAAGCAAACACCTTGGCTAACTCCAGAAATTAAAGAAGTCTTACGATCAGCAACTAATGTAGCTTTACAAACTCGAAAGAAAATTGTTATTGTAAATACCAAACATCTTCTTTTTTGCTTATTGAATAAAGAATCCGTTTGTAGTTTTTTAAGAAATTTGATAAATTAAATTTTTAATGAGGATACTCTCTTTGCTATAATTAACTAGGAGAGTATCCTTAGTAGCTCAGTGGTAGAGCAATCGGCTGTTAACCGATTGGTCGCTGGTTCAAGTCCAGCCTGAGGAGATAATGTTTTCTTTTATTTGAAATAAAAATCTATCATTTATTAATATATAATAAGAGTTAGATTTCATTAAATATCTAGCTTTATAAAACAATATTGCTTATCTCATCTGCCTTTTATAAATTTTTACTTTAATCTATTTTATGACACAAACAGTTACGACTTCGAAACTTTCAACAAAGGTACCTGCAAAAGAAACCCTTTTAACACCTAGATTTTATACAACAGACTTTGATGAAATGGCTAATATAGACGTTTCGGAAAATTTTGATGAAGTAGAAGCTTGTTTGGAAGAATTCCGAAAAGATTATAATGAACGTCATTTCGTTCGCGATAGTGAATTTGCTCAATCTTGGTCAAAATTAGATACAAAAACTCGTGCCTTATTTATTGAATTTTTAGAACGTTCTTGTACAGCAGAGTTTTCTGGTTTCCTTTTATATAAAGAATTATCACGAAGCTTGAAAGATAGAAATCCTTTACTTGCCGAAGGTTTTGCTTTAATGTCACGTGACGAAGCACGCCACGCAGGATTTTTAAATAAAGCTATGAGTGATTTTAATCTTATATTAGATTTAGGATTCCTTACAAAAAGTAGAACTTACACGTATTTTGCTCCTAAGTTCATACTTTATGCAACATATTTATCAGAAAAAATTGGATATTGGAGATATATTACAATTTATCGTCATTTAGAGCATTCTCCTTCATCAAGAATTTATCCAATTTTTAGATTCTTTGAAAGTTGGTGTCAAGATGAAAATCGTCATGGTGATTTCTTTGCTGCTGTTTTAAAATCACAACCGCAATTATTACAAGGTTGGGAAAGCAAACTTTGGTGTCGTTTCTTCTTACTGTCAGTATTTGCAACAATGTATCTAAATGATTGGCAAAGAGCTGGTTTCTATCAAGCAATTGGACTAGATCCTAAAAAGTTTGATAAATATGTAATTAAGAAAACTAACGAAAATTCTGGTAAATTGTTCCCTATAATTTTAGATGTTGAGAATCCAGAATTTTTTGAAAGATTAGATAAATGTGCTGATTACAATTTGTCTTTAGCAGAATTACCAAAACAAAACTTAAATTCTTTTGAATATACAATAAAGAAATTCTCTTATACTGCTTTAATTGCAGCAAATTTATTAAAACTGTTTTTACTTCCGGTTATCGATACTGAAAAAGATTGGGCAACGGCTTTTTAATATTACAGACAGTAAATAAATAAACGCAACTAACTTTGGTCATCAAATTTAGATAATGACCGAAGTTAGTAAATATTTTTTTTATCTTAAATTCTAGTCAGCAAATTGGCCAAAATGATCGTCAAAAATTTGATCTACTTTCGACCCAGAGTCAATTGTCTCTAAAGGATCCTTACGTAGTCTATGACGAAGACATAATTGGGCAACTCTTCGGAAATGATCAACTGTAACTCGTTTCTGACCTTGTAAAGCTGCTAAAGCTCTAGCAGCACGACACAGCACTATATCCGCACGTAAACCATCGACATTTAACGTTTGACACATTTGCGAAGCAGCATCACGTAGTTTATTTGGCAGTATAACAAACTGTAATAAATAACGACTCCGGATAACACGTTCTTTAATATATGATTCTGCTTTTGCGTATGCATGACTCCAGCATTCGGCACGTTTATCATAATCTGTTCGTGCTTCAATAATTTGTAAACGTTGGGCAGGATCTTGTACTGTTGTAATTTCAGTATATAGACCAAATCGGTCTAATAATTGTGGACGGATTTCGCCTTCTTCCGGATTACCTGATCCAATTAAAATAAATTTTGAAGGGTGTTTTACAGATACTCCTTCTCGTTCAACAATAGTTGAACCTGATGCGGCAGCATCTAATAAAATATCAACTAGGTGATCATCAAGTAAGTTTACCTCGTCAACATAAAGTAAGCCCCTATGCGTATTTGCTAACAGACCTGGTTCAAATCCTCTTTTTCCTGACGTTACCGCACGTTCTAAGTTAATAGTTCCGCAGATACGGTCTTCTGTTGCTCCAAGCGGTAAATCAATTAAAGGTGTTTTCTTTACTTCTAAATTTTTAAATCCATTTAGTTTCCATCTAGCAATTCGCATCATAGCGTAGTTTGTTTGCGAATTGTCTTGTTGGTTAGCTTGTGTGTTTTGTAAATTTGCTATTTGGTTTATAATGCCTAAATTTAATTGGCGACTACAAAATTGAGGTGATCTATTAAATGGATCACCTTGAGCGCGAATAATTGGGGGTAATATTGCTTTTAAAGCACGAATAGTAGTTGATTTACCAGTCCCCCGATCACCAATGATCAGCATTCCGCGAATTTCAGGGTCAATAAGGTTTAAAATTAATCCTAATTTTAAATCATCTTGATACTGGATTGCTGTAAACGGAAATGAAAATGATGGCGACTGTTTAATATATTTAGTTTTTGCAGATGATTTGCTTGATTCTAAGTACGACATAAACGATTAAAATTTTTTAAGTTTAACTTCACTTAATTTAAAAGGTTATAAAAAAACACTATAAGAAATTCTTAAGTCGAGAGAGAGCTTTAAGCTCTCTCTCGACTTAATACTAATTATATAAAGCAATTCCTAAACGGTATGCTAACAAACCACAAAATATACTAGTAAATAGTACAGTGGCGACTTGAACAAAAGTAAGCATAAAATACTCCTCAGTAGATTAACTACGGAAAATGTTTTATCTTGATTACTAATCAATTGGACGGAAAGTTAAAACAGGTTCTGTTTTTCTGTTAATACCTTTCTCAAATCCTGCTGCCGCTGCTCTTGCTCTACCAGCATGCCACCAGTGTGCCACTAGGAAGAAGAAAGCTAAGAAGTAATGTGCACAAGTTAACCAAGATCTTGGTGATACATAGTTAACAGAGTTAATCTCAGTTGCAACACCACCTACAGAGTTTAATGAACCTAAAGGTGCGTGTACCATATATTCAGCTGCACGACGTTCTTGCCATGGTTGAATATCGTTACGGATTTTATTGATATCAAGACCATTAGGGCCACGTAATGGCTCTAACCAAGGTGCACGTAAATCCCAGAAACGCATTGTTTCACCACCTAGAATAATTTCTCCACTTGGTGAACGCATTAAGTATTTACCTAAACCTGTTGGACCTTGTGCAGACGCTACATTAGCACCTAAACGTTGGTCACGAACAAGGAATGTAAAAGCTTGAGATTGTGATGCTTCGGCCGCTGTTGGTCCATAAAATTCGCTAGGGTAAGCAGTATTGTTGAACCATGCGTAACATGAACATATAGCACCCATTACTGCTAAAGCACCTACACTGAAAGATAAATAAGCTTCGCCAGACCAAATAAATGTTCTTCTTACCCAAGCAAATGGTTTTGTTAGGATGTGCCAAACTCCACCTACGATGCAAAGTGCACCAAGCCATATATGTCCACCAACTAAATCTTCCATGTTATTGATAGATACAATCCAACCATCACCACCAAATGGTGATTTTAGAAGATAGCTAAAAATAACAGCAGCATTTAGTGTTGGATTTAAGATTCTACGAACATCACCACCACCTGGTGCCCATGTATCGTAAATTCCAATATAGACTGCTTTAATAACAAGAAGTAAAGACCCTAAACCTAAAAGAATCAAGTGAATTCCTAGGATTGTTGTCATTTTGTTCTTGTCACGCCAATCATAGCCAAAGAATGGGAATGATTCTTCAAGTGTGTCTGGTCCAATTAATGAATGGTAAATACCTCCAAATCCAAGAACAGCTGATGAAATTAAATGTAATACACCAACAACGAAGTAAGGTGAAGTATCTAAAATTTCACCACCAGGACCTACACCCCAGCCTAATGTTGCAAGGTGAGGTATTAAAATGAAACCTTGCTCATAAAGGGGTTTTTCAGGAATGAAGTGAGATACTTCATAAAGGCACATTGCACCAGCCCAAAATACCATTAAACCAGCATGAGCAACGTGTGCACCAAGAAGTTTTCCTGATACATTAATTAATCTTGCGTTACCTGCCCACCAAGCAAAACCTGTAGACTCGATATCTCTTCCAACAACTCTATTAAAGGGCGTTTCCACGTGGTAAAACCTCCTCTGGGAATACAAAGTTTTCATGCGGTTGATCCTGAGCAGCCATCCACGCGCGAATACCTTCGTCTAATAAATGGTTCTTAGTATAGAATGTTTCAAACTCAGGGTCTTCGGCCGCGCGAAGCTCTTGCGATACGAAGTCATAAGCTCGTAAGTTAAGTGCAAGACCAACAAGACCAAAAGCACTTGCCCATAGTCCAGTTACGGGTACAAACAACATGAAGAAGTGTAACCAACGTTTGTTTGAAAATGCTACACCAAAGATTTGCGACCAGAAGCGGTTCGCTGTAACCATTGAGTAAGTTTCTTCAGATTGAGTTGGAGTAAATGCACGGAATGTTGTTGATGCATCACCATCTTCGAATAGTGTGTTTTCAACAGTTGCACCGTGAATTGCCGATAATAGTGCTCCACCAAGAACACCGGCAACACCCATCATGTGGAATGGGTTTAAAGTCCAGTTATGGAAACCTTGAAGGAAAATAAGGAAGCGGAAGATAGCTGCAACACCAAAACTTGGCGCGAAGAACCAACTTGCTTGTCCTAAAGGATAAAGTAAAAATACAGAAACGAAAAGAGCAATTGGCGCTGAGAAAGCGATTGCATTATATGGTCGTATACCAACAAGTCGAGCGATTTCAAATTGTCGTAAACAGAATCCAATTAATGCAAATGAACCATGAAGGGCAATAAATGTCCATAGTCCACCAATTTGTAACCAGCGAGTGAAATCACCTTGCGCTTCTGGACCCCATAATAAAATTAGGGAGTGTCCCATACTGTTAGCTGGTGTTGATACAGCAGCTGTTAAGAAGTTACAACCTTCTAGGTAAGAACTTGCAAGTCCATGCGTATACCATGAAGTTACAAATGTAGTTCCTGTAAACCAACCACCAAATGCAAGATATGCTGTTGGGAATAAAAGAAGACCAGACCATCCGATGAAAACGAAACGGTCACGTTTTAACCAGTCATCAACAAGGTCAAATACCCCTCTTTCTTCAAGAGCGGTTTGTTTTGTTTGGCCCAATGCTATTGTCATAATCCATTACGAATAAAGGAAAGGACATCCTAGGAAAAAGAAATTGTCAAAAGTCCGTCCAACCAAAAGAATAATTTTGATTTATATTATAACTTAAAATTTATTTAATTGATAAATTTAAATTACACTTATATATGATAATATGTTATCAATATTATTAATATTAAGAATAGAATTTTCAGAAAATCAATTAATTACACAATTTAGTAAGTAATTGTTAATACTTTTTTGCTAACCAATTACCAGGTCTTTCAATAAACCCGTCACAAAATATTATATCAGGTTCGCGCATGTTAGTTTTTGGGTTTATATTTAATTGAATTTTTAACATTATTGGAATATAAAATTGGGAATTATTCTCTTTTTTTACTTTCTTAAATTTTATTATATTTTCCATTAGTTTCTTATAATTTTGGGGAAAATTTAATAATGCATTATTAATCCAACAGGTAGGATAAAATTTACAATTGATACATATACACATAAAATGTTTTTAAAAGAATAAATTGGTTTTTTTTAGAAAAGAATTTTTAATTTCAATAATGCAAGTTTTTTTAAAGATAAATAAATAAAACTTTTACTAAAAATTTATTTATTGAAAACTGTTAGGATCTATAATGAAAAAAATAGAAACTGTTTTGAAAGTGCCCAGAGCCAGACTTGAACTGGCGACACATGGATCTTCAGTCCATTACTCTACCAACTGAGCTATCTGGGCTTTGTCTAGTGGATTTTGTCAAAATTTATTTAAAATTTCAATAATTTATTTTAGTTTATAAAATATTATCGTTAGTTTTTAGAAATTTCGATTGAAATTTATGCATTAATATTATTACGACCTATTTAGGCGGTATAGCCAAGTGGTAAGGCAGGGGATTGCAAATCCTTTACCCCCCGTTCAAATCGGGGTATCGCCTTAAGTATATTTTCGTATTTTAACTACTCAATACAAAAACAATCTAAAAATAAAGTTTCTAACTTTAAAAATTAATAGGAGAGAGAGGGATTCGAACCCTCGGTACAAAAAATTCTGTACAACAGATTAGCAATCTGCCGCTTTCGACCACTCAGCCATCTCTCCATTGGCTTTGGCTGGACTTGAACCTGCGACCTTGGGCTTATGAGTCCCCTGCTCTAACCACTGAGCTACAAAGCCGATGTAGTTTTCTATAGAGGAGTAGTATACAAAAATAAGAATTTAACGTGAATTAGTCTAAATTATTTAATATAATAGAAATAACTTTCTAAATAGTTAGGAAACTTTTAAATTTCTGTGAAAAATTTGAAAGTTTTATATAATTAAATTAAATCAAAAAGTTAAATTTAAATGCGGTACTTTTAGAATTACAAAGACTAGACAATAAAGTAATATGTCAAAAGTTATTGGTATCGATCTTGGGACTACAAACTCAGTTGCTGCAATTGTTGAAGCCGGAACACCCGTTGTTGTAACAAATGCTGAAGGACGAAAAACAACACCTTCTATTGTTGCATATGCGCTTAAAACAAAAGAGCTTATTGTTGGTGAACTTGCAAAACGACAAGCAGTTTTAAATCCCGAAAACACTTTTTCATCCGTAAAAAGATTTATCGGTTCAAAAATGGGTGAAGTAAGAAATGAAACAAATCAAGTTTCTTATCGTTTTACTCAGGATGAAAATGATAATATAAAAATTATTTGCCCAATACTAAATAAAAATTTTAGTCCAGAGGAAATCTCCGCTCAAGTTTTACGTAAATTGGCTGACGATACAAGTAAATTTACTAATCAAACAGTTACAAAAGCGGTTATTACTGTTCCTGCATATTTTAATGATTCACAAAGACAAGCTACTAAAGACGCTGGTAAGATTGCTGGTCTGGAAGTACTGAGAATTATTAACGAACCAACAGCAGCTGCACTTGCTTATGGTCTCGATAAGAAAACACAAGAAACAATCTTAATTTTCGACCTTGGTGGTGGTACATTTGATGTCTCTATTTTAGAAGTCGGTGACGGTGTTTTCGAAGTTTTAGCTACATCAGGTGATAGTCATTTAGGTGGGGATGATTTCGATAATGCTATCTTATCTTATATATTAAAAGATTTTCAAGCTAAAGAAAATATTGACTTAACTGTAGATAAACAAGCAGTACAAAGGGTTTTAGAAGCTTCTGAAAAAGCAAAAATTGAATTATCTCAATTATCGGAAACTAGTATAAATTTACCTTATATCTCTGTTGATTCAACAGGTCCAAAACATATTGACATTCAAATTACACGTGCTAAATTTGAACAATTATGTAGTTCTTTAATTCAACGTTGTGAAACTCCTGTTCGCAGAGCACTAAAAGATGCGAAATTGGAAGAAAATCGTTTAAATGAGGTTATTCTTGTAGGTGGTTCAACTCGTATTCCGGCAGTTCAACAATTAGTTCAAAAAATAACAGGTAAAGTACCTAATCTTTCAGTAAACCCAGATGAAGTAGTAGCTGTAGGGGCTGCTGTCAATGGAGGAATTTTAGCAGGTGAAATTAAAGATGTATTGTTACTTGATGTAACACCTTTATCGTTAGGTGTAGAAACACTAGGTGGAGTTATGACAACAATGATTCAACGAAATACTAGTATTCCAGTAACGAAACAAGAAATTTTTTCTACTGCCGAAGATAATCAAAAGAGTGTAGTTATCAATATTCTTCAAGGTGAGCGTTTATTAGCTTCAGATAACAAGAGTTTAGGTAGATTTGTATTAAACAATATATCTCCAGCTCCGAGAGCTGTTCCGCAAATCGAAGTATCTTTTGATATTAATGCTGATGGTATACTCTCTGTTAGTGCGCGTGATAAGACAACAGGTGAAACACAAAAAATAACAATCGAAAATGCTTCAACTTTAGATCAAGATGAAATTAATCGAATGGTTGAAGATGCTGCAAAAAATGCTGCTGCAGATAAAGAACGACGTCAGCGTGTTGATTTGAAAAATAATGCAGAATTGGTATCTTACAAAGTTGAACAAGATCTTCAAAAGTTAGGTGAATCAGTTTCACTGGGTCTTAAACTTGAAATAGAAGCGTTAGTTAAAGAAATTAGAGAATTAATAAGTGTTGACAGTTTTGACATTTCTGCTATAACAGAAAAACTTAATAATCTACAAACATTGGTTCAAAAACTTGATCAAAACGTTTCAAATTAAATTTTAAAATAATAACTAAGTTATTCTTTATGTCATAAAGAATAACTTAGTTATTATCATAACTTTTTGACTAATTACTCAATAAACAAACTTCAAAAACTCTAGTTTTGTTAAAAACTAGAGTTTTTAAATTGGGATTAAATTAAACTCTTAGAATAATCCTAACGTTACAGCTTTATTGATAGGCAGACACGCTCCAATACCAAACCAGATAGCAAAAACTGTTCCAAATAAGAACAATAATGACGCTATTGGACGACGGAATGGGTTTTGAAAAGTGTTAATGTTTTCAATAAAAGGAACAGTTAAAAGTCCTGCAGGTACTGATGCCATTGCAATAACACCTAATAATTTATTTGGTAATACACGTAATAAATTAAATGTTGGGAAAAAGTACCATTCAGGTAAAATTTCTAATGGAGTTGCAAAAGGATTTGCTTTCTCCCCTAAAGACGAAGGTTCAAGAGTTGATAATCCAATTACTAGTGCAAATGTTCCAAGAATTACTACAGGGAAGATGTATAGTAAATCGTTTGGCCATGCAGGTTCACCATAATAATTATGGCCCATACCTTTAGCCAATTTAGCACGTAATACAGGGTTTGTTAAATCAGGTTTTTTGATAACAGACATAATTGTTATTTTTGTTCTTTATTTTAAGAGAAACTACTTATAGTGGTCCAGAAATACCTTGTTTTCTAATCATTAAGAAATGAGTTAGCATTAAAACTGCGGCAAGCAGAGGTAAAACAAATGTGTGAAGACTATAAAAACGAGTCAAAGTAGCTTGACCTACACTTACTCCTCCACGAAGAAGTTCAACTAAAGGACTTCCTATAACAGGAATTGCTTCTGGAACTCCAGTAACAATTTTACACGCCCAATAACCAACTTGGTCCCAAGGTAATGAATACCCAGTTACACCAAATGATACTGTAATAACAGCTAATAATACACCTGTTACCCAAGTTAGCTCACGTGGTTTTTTGAATCCACCAGTTAAATAAACTCTGAACACGTGTAGAATCATCATTAATACCATCATACTAGCAGACCAACGGTGAATTGATCTAATTAGCCAACCGAAATTTGCTTCTGTCATTAAATATTCAACAGAAGCAAATGCATCGGTTACAGTTGGACGGTAATAAAATGTCATTGCAAATCCAGTAGCAACTTGAATTAAGAAACAAGTTAATGTGATGCCACCAAAACAATAAAAAATATTTACATGTGGTGGTACATATTTACTTGTAATATCATCTGCAATTGCTTGAATTTCTAAGCGTTCTTCAAACCAATCGTATACTTTTCCCATTGATTGCTTTTTTTAAGCGGGTTGCGCAATTAAACCATTACTTCAACATACTTAAATTTTATTTAAAACTTCGACAAAATTAAGTGTTAACAAAATTTCTTCCATGCAAACATTAGATGGTTTGTGTTTGGAGTTGTTGAATTATTTATACCAGGATACGTGTAAAAATTAACAGTTTCTGAAGCATCTTTTGCTTTAGTAAGTTTATAAATTTTCATACCTTTTGCAAACAGAGTACTCAAAATTAAGTCACGTGGAGTAATATCAATTAAACTTTTATAAGTAAATACATTTGTTTGACGCATTACTCGTGATGCTAATCGAAAACAAGCACGATTCACAATATTTTTTACACTCCGTGCATTAGCAAATAAAGGAAGCTGTCGTCTTAAATCTAAATAACGAAGGAAAATTTCTTCCGCATAAAATGTCATACGATATTGACGTTCTTCGAAAAGCTTTTTAGCAATTAAAAGCAATTCACTACGATTATAATCTGGGAAGTCAATGTGATGAGCAACACGCGAAGATAAACCTGGATTTGATTTGTAGAATACTTTCATTGGTTCGCTGTAACCAGCAAAAATTAAAACCAAGTCAGTTCTATTATTTTCCATTACTTGTAAAAGCATTTCAATTGCTTCACTTCCGTAATCTTTTTCATTGTTAGGTTTATATAAATAATAAGCTTCATCAATTAATAATACTCCACCCATAGCTTTATCTAGAACTTCCTTTGTTTTTGGAGCAGTTTGTCCAACAAATTGGGCAACTAGATCATCACGGCTAGCGGCAACTAAATGACCTCGAGTTAGGTAACCTAAATTTTGAAGTAGTTCTGACATTCGAGAAGCTACTGTGCTTTTTCCAGTCCCAGGACTTCCTGTAAAAGACATATGCAAGCCTGGATAATATTTACTTAATCCAAAATCTTGACGGATTTTATCAATAAATAAAATAGCTGTAATTTCAGTAATCCTTTGTTTAACAGAATCTAGTCCAATTAATTCATTGTCTAATTTAGCTAGACTTTCTTTAATTTTATAGATTTTTTTAAGTTCGCGAATGTCAACTTTTTGATCAGTTACGTCTATCATAATTATAACTTAACAATATTTAGTGCAATAATTAATGTATTAATGAATTCCAAAATTTTCGTTAATTGTTATTATTATAATAATACTACGATTATTTAGTTTTACAAAACTAAATTTAACAAAATAGTATATTTTTGGTTTTAATTGAAACTGGAAGTAAATTTTGTATAATCTAATAAGAAAAGAAAAATTTAAATTTTTAATGGGGGCGTGGTGGAATGGTAGACACAACGGACTTGAAATTTGAGCAGCATTCTGTAAGTTCTCAAATTCAGAGAAAGTTTTGTTTTTTTTAAACAATATAACCCTGAGCCAATTTTTACATTAAATTCGCTTATCAAACTAATGTAAAAAGGTGCAGAGACTCGATGGGAACTACTAACTAAGTAAAGATAGAGTCCAAATTTTGAAGAAAAAAAATTTTAAACAAAAAAGTTTATTTCTTTTGAAATTGAAAATCCGTTGACTGTTACGGTCGTGAGGGTTCAAGTCCCTCCGCCCCCAATATTAATATCTAGTAAACTTATACTCAAAATAATAACGATATTTTGTTATATTAATTACAACTAAATTCTATTAGAGTAAAAGATCTGTTTTTTGCTTTAAGGCTGAAACCAAATTAATACAATAAAAATATTTGAAAACGACATCTATAAAAAAGTTTTTTATATACAATTTTAATAATCATAATATTTAGAAAGGAGTATTTTAAATAATGAGTCATAAATACTACGGTTTTCAAAAGGAAAAAGAAGACAACTTGTATACAATTCCATTTCTTTCTACGAAGACAAAACGATTAAGATTTCTTAACAATGAATTTGTTGGTTATGGAGAAAGAAATGAATTTATCGTTCACAAAAACCCAGGTTTAACAATTTTAAGATTAGGGGATAATCAAATAAATCGAGGTGTACATAATCTTTCAAATACAAGTAAATTAATGAATGAATTTCTTAGTGAGCTTCTACAATCATCAAATTACTTGCAAACGCAAAAAGTTAAAAACTTTAATCAAGTTAAAATTAAAGAGATTAAAGTAAATTCAAAATCATCAATACAAATTAAACTTAATGCTTATTAATTATTAAATCTCTTTTTTCAATATTATTTAGTAAATTTTTAATAAATCTTGTTAACAAATATTTAGTTATTACTTTTTTATTTAACAAAATCAAAATATGTTGATTAAAAAAATAATAAAAAATCAATGACTTTTAATATAAATACATTTTATCAAAATCAAATAATAAATAATCAAACTATTATTTACATGTAGAAAAATTGGCGTCTTTAGTTCAGTTGGTAGAACGTTGGTCTCCAAAACCAAATGTCGAGGGTTCAAGTCCTTCAAGGCGTGTTCGAGTTTGTTTTAACATTTACAAGTATATAAAAAATAAATTAAAATAA